ACTACCTTTTTTTTTTTTTTTAGAACTATTAACAATGGAAAACGAAGACTAAGACTTGAGTTTAATGAAAAAGCCCTTTATCGGATTTGAACCGATGACTTACGCCTTACCATGGCGTTACTCTACCACTGAGTTAAAAGGGCCTGTTTATTCAATTTAAAAAATTAAATAGTTTTAATTATGAGTTTACTACATATATAATAGATATAATCTAATAGACATATATATATCTACATATATGTATAAGAGCTCATTATCAACATAGAGTTAAGATATTTTCTTCAATCATGTGATGGGGGGATTCATACCCCGAGCTAAATTCCATTAAAAAAAAAAAAAAAAATGTCTAGCGTTTTTAAATTTTTTGGTTTAATATGAGATAGTAATAGGCATATCTCATCTGAACGATGAACGAAGAAATTAGTTAAAATTGAATGAAGAAAATAAATTTAATATTATAATTCTAATAAATATTATTAAATATTCTTTATTATCCCTTTTATAACTTTGTTTCATTAATCTGTATATATAGATATAATACTATGCTATGCATTGTATTATAATACATAATAATATATATATCTATATTAAATTAATCCGTATTGTAAATTAAAGTTATCTAGATTTATGTATATTAATATTAAAAATTTCAAAGTAGAAAAGACTCTTTTGATCTAGTTATATAATATATTATAATTATGTTGTATATTGACAATTCCAAAAAACTTATCATACTATCAGCATAGTATGCTGATGGTCGGGCGGATCTGCCCCCATCGTCTAGCGGTTCAGGACATCTCTCTTTCAAGGAGGCAGCGGGGATTCGACTTCCCCTGGGGGTAGGGTACTACGAAAGGAAGTTAATCATGGATTATAACTAAACCTAGAATTAATTCTTCCTGGGTCGATGCCCGAGCGGTTAATGGGGGCGGACTGTAAATTCGTTGGCAATATGTCTACGCTGGTTCAAATCCAGCTCGGCCCAATAATTTGCCGCTCCATTGAATACGATCTAACCAGTTTAATTTGTCCTCCAGAAATAGAAATGCCTTATCCGTCAAAATAAAGATCAACCATTTTTTTTTGATCTATCCATATTTTTTAATTAGTCATTTTTGACAATTAAAAAAAAAAAAAAAGAACCACCGGTTACTAGTAATTATTGCTATAGTTCATATCCATGTGGATATGATATTAGTATATCATTTTTGTTTCTGTTACAACACGACGAGACGAATAAAATGTTCTTATGAAACCATAAGAATATGTATGCCATACACCTCGCTGGGATTGTAGTTCAATCGGTCAGAGCACCGCCCTGTCAAGGCGGAAGCTGCGGGTTCGAGCCCCGTCAGTCCCGAACTAGGATCCGATGAATTGATAAATTCATCTCCCACTTTTTACAGAAAAGTGGGACAGGGAGCAAGATCTAAGAATCCTTATTTATTTTGTTTTTCGTTTCACATTAATATTTTTATATTTATCATCAGACAAAATAAATGCGGGAATTTTCATTTCTTTCACTACGGAATAGTACCGATTGATAAGGAAGAGACATATCTAGATTGATTGGTACGATCGGTTATATTACTCTATGTCAGTATTTTTAGAGATACCATATTCGTTATTCATTTGACTTTATTTTTTGATTGTTTTTGAATAATGAAATGGAGTAGAGTGCCCAGCCCTTTTCCAACTCCGACTTGTGTATCCTCTATTTTTAATTAAAAAATTCTATCTCATTGCATGCTAATTTTTTTATGTATGTGTTCTCCCCCAATCCAACGAAAGAGAAGAGGATATTATATTAATTAATTATATTAATAATTAATATTAATTAAATCCATTAGTATATAATAATCTTAATTCAGATTATTTAATTTATTTTTATAAATAATAAATAAAAGACCAAGCAAGGTACCCTTTTTTAGTAAATCTGTTGGAATATTAGATCTTTTAATCCGTCCTTTTTCCATCTCACTTATATTGTTTGGGTCTTAGGTGTGACCTGACCCATTGAATACCGGTCATCTGATACCTCGTCGGATACTTAAATTAATTGTCTGTATTAAGTAAGTAGAACGAAGAAGGTAGGTTATAGAAACGAAAGAATGGAAAAGGACGAAAAATTCAATAGCATTCTATAATTGGAATTGGATTAGAAATTGAATTTTTGATTTAGTATGGATAAAAAATCTTCCTATGTTATACTATTAAATTCTCGACAATTAATTGATTTGATAGATTAGATCTATTGTTATTCATAATATTTTGATCCATTTGGCATCATCAGGATACAATTAACTTATTGAATTTACAGGAATCAAATTTTTCATCTCTATGGGATTAGATCCCGAGTTATTGTGAAACAAAAAAAAAATGAGATTATGGAAGTTAATATTCTCGCATTTATTGCTACTACACTGTTCATTCTAGTTCCTACCGCTTTTTTACTTATCATTTACGTAAAAACAGCCAGTCAAAATAATTAATTTTAATGAAACTCGAATTATTAGTTCTTGTCAATAATTGAAGAAATGATGAGATAGTGTGTAGAAAAAACTATAGATATAATATCTATAGTTTTTTCTACACACTATCTCATATTGTATACAGATATAATATAGGTTTATATAATATAAATCAATTTCAAATTATGGTAGTGTCTCTAGAGTCCACTCCTCCCCCATACTACGAGCGAAAGGGAAAATGTAAAGACTACCATTAAAGCAGCCCAAGCGAGACTTACTATATCCATGTAAATTATGTCTCCTATCTCTATCAAGGAATGATTCCACTATGATTATTGATCAATAATCATAGTGGAATTAACGGCACAGAGTCAAAATGGGATTCTGATTTAAAACGATTGATGCTTCAAATCCAATGAAGCTAATCGTAACAAATTCTCTATTATTGTATTGGATTTTTGGTAGAAGCGAGCCGTAAGTACAAATACGATACATATACCCTTTCTTTCTTATATCAATATCAAAGGAGTCTTTCTAATAATAAGATCTATTGTTTCTTTTGTTACCTTTTGTATAAGCAAAAGATATAAAAATATATAGAAAAATTTACAGTCTTTCTTTTTTTGTCTTTTCTAGAACTTACATATTCTAAAAATTTTGTCAATCAGGCGACACCCAGATTTGAACTGGGGATAAAGGATTTGCAGTCCCCCGCCTTACCACTTGGCCATGTCGCCAAATCCGATCCAAAATAGGAATAAAAATATTATCTATACTCCATTATTCTAGTACTAAATTTAGTAATTTTATTTTTTATAAAGAAAAAAGGGGGTTTCCAGTCATAGATAGATTGAAAAATTCAGGCAGTAACCATTTCATTTATCTAATTTATGTTGAATTAGTGAACTAAATTTGTATCTCAAAGCATGTGTTTCCTTAATCGCATAAGAAAAGCAAATAACAAATCAGTATAAATTATTTTAAATCTTAATTTTGAATTATAACACCATATATGTGTATATGTAAACCCTAAAAAAGAAATTGTTATACAGAACAGAGGATCTCTCTCTTATTCTTAATGCACATATTCCTATAAAGAATTCAGCATATTTGAATTTTGAATTCTATTTAATTCTATTCTAATATATTATAGAATGGTAAAGGAAAAATGTTTTATTAATTCCTGTCGCAAATTTGAACTTGTGTCAAAAATAATCTTCATTCTTACGTCTCGTTTCCGTTCATACGTATGAAATAGAGATATAGAGTTGGTTAAAATTTCATGTGATTCAGTAAACAGAATATACATTCCATTATTGGCTCACTCTTCATCGAACTAACCTAACCATATGGATCGATCTAGCAATAATGGAATTTTTTCGATTTAAAGAGGAAAGTTAAGATGCTCCGGAATAAAAATGAGGAAATGTCCACAATACCAGGATTTAATCAGATACAATTTGAGGGATTTTGTGGGTTCATTAATCGGGGCTTGGCGGAAGAATTTCATAAGTTTCCAAAAATTGAAGATACGGATCAAGAAATTGAATTTCAATTATTTGTGGAAAGATATCAATTGGTAGAACCCTTGATAAAAGAAAGAGATGCTGTATATGAATCACTCACATATTCTTCTGAATTATATGTACCCGCGGGATTAATTTGGAAAAGCGGTAGAGATATACAAGAACAAACTGTTTTTATTGGAAACATTCCTCTAATGAATTCCCTGGGTACCTCTATAGTAAATGGAATATACAGAATTGTAATCAATCAAATATTGCAAAGTCCCGGTATTTACTATCGTTCCGAATTGGATCATAACGGAATTTCTGTTTATACCAGTACTATAATATCAGATTGGGGAGGGAGATTAGAATTAGAAATTGATAGAAAAGCAAGGATATGGGCTCGCGTGAGTAGGAAACAAAAAATATCTATTCTAGTTCTATCATCGGCTATGGGTTCAAATCTAAAAGAAATTCTAGATAATGTTTGTTATCCCGAAATTTTCTTGTCTTTCCTGAATGATAAAGAGAAAAAAAAGATTGGGTCAAAAGAAAATGCAATTTTGGAGTTTTATCGACAATTCGCTTGTATAGGCGGGGATCCGGTATTTTCTGAGTCCTTATGTAAGGAATTACAAAAGAAATTTTTTCAACAAAGATGTGAATTAGGAAGGATTGGTCGACGAAATATGAACCGGAGACTAAATCTTGATATACCCCAAAACAATACATTTTTGTTACCACGGGATATATTGGCTGCTGCAGATCATTTGATCGGAATTAAATTTGGAATGGGCACACTTGACGATATGAATCACTTGAAAAATAAGCGTATTCGTTCTGTAGCAGATCTGTTACAGGATCAATTCGGATTAGCCCTTGTTCGTTTAGAAAATGCGGTTCGAGGAACTATATGTGGAGCAATCCGGCATAAAATGATACCGACTCCTCAAAATTTGGTAACTTCGACTTCATTAACAACCACTTATGAATCTTTTTTTGGCTTACATCCCTTATCTCA